ATCGGTTTAATAGGTATTTTCTTTTATGGTTCATATTCAGGATTAGGTTCATCCCTGTAGAAATTGGATGAACTGAGTTATAGACGTGAAAACATAAGAACTCAACGGGGCCCAACTCTTCCTTCTTTGTCTAATTCGAGGGGGTCCCGTTGAACTGCTAATAATCAGAACAAATTTTTACCGTGTTTGTGAAAAATGAACTTAATTAGATTATTATATTACGAACATATAGTATTTATTAACCTTTCAAAGATATAAAAAAAAAGGGGGAATCACTTAATTTCCTTTTCCTGCTTTCCCGGCCGACACAATATTTTTTATCATTAGATCTATCATTAAAATTTTGTCTATACTAATAGAAGTTTTATTTATTATTTTTTTTTTAGTATAAAAAAAAATAATAAATAAAACTAGTATTATATATACTATTAATTAATATATATTAAAACGTTCTATATATAGAAACAGTAATATATATGTAAACTAAGAATAGGGTTTTTTAACGAATGGAATCAAGAAGGACAAGATCGACACAAGAAAAGGAATTTTAGACAGCCTTTTCTTGTGTCGAAGACTAGCAAGACAAAAAAAACTCTCTATAGTCCCTAAATTTTGTTGTGTCGCCGATTTATGGTTCCCCTTTTTTTTCTGCGCTTGCTTTCCTTATCTTAATTTTAGTATATAGTCAAATTTTTCCATTCTATTCTATTCTAATAGAAAAAAACTCTTGATTATTGCTACATTCTATCAATTTCAATTGGTCAATAACGACAGAGTTACATCACACCCCTTCCCATTTTAAAAATTTGTATTGAAAAATAAAGAAAAGGGGTAAAGTGAATTCTTCTCAATATACGTACTAGGATTAGGACTATGATAGAAGTAATTCCTGACGTCTGGTCGAAAAGGAATAGAAAATCTAAAGAGAGGCAAAAGGCTTTTCATAATTTTTTTGGTTCTTTTTTACGACTTTTATAAAGCTAAATAGACAGATCTAAAAATTCATTTCGGATAATTGAACCTTCTCAAACTGTTTCTTTTTAAGAACCAAAAAGATTTGTGCCAAAACAACCGATCCTAAGAAGAACAAAAGTCCTTGGACACGTAATGGATCTTGAAGTACTATTTCCGCATCCCCCTGACCAAATCCACCCACATTAGGATTACTCGTTAGTGGTTGATCGAGTTTAATGGATTCGCCCTCTGAAACAAGAAGTTCTAGGCCTCGAGGAATAATATCAATAACTTGGCGTCCATTCGATGCGTCCACTATGGTTATTTCGTATCCCCCCTTTTCTTTTCGTAAAATTTTGTTTATTATCCCTCCTGCCGTAGCATTATAAACTGTATTGTTACTTTTGCTACCATCAGGATAAATCTGACCCCTTCCCCTATTTCCGCCTACGTATATAGGATATTTTAAGAAGTGAACTTCTTTATTAGTAGCAGGGTCTGGGGCAAGAATAGGAAAAGTTATTTCACTATATTTTTGACCAGGAACAGGACCTATCACAAGAATATTTTTATTGTTGGGGCGATAATTCTGAAAAGACAGATTTCCTATCTTTTCTTTCATCTCGGGTGAAATACGATCAGGGGGGGCTAATTCAAACCCCTCCGGTAAAATAAGAACAGCTCCCACATTCAAAGCCCCTTTTTTACCATTAGCTAGAACTTGTTTTAGTTGCATATCATAAGGAATTTTAACAACTGCTTCAAATACAGTATCAGGAAGTACCGCTTGTGGAACCTCAATATCCACGGGCTTATTAGCTAAATGGCAATTGGCACATACAATACGCCCAGTTGCCTCTCGTGGATTTTCATAATTCTGCTGGGCAAAAATCGGATATGCACTTGAAATGGATGCCCAAGTTATTATATATATCATGAGTGAGACAGATATGGAGCGAGTAATCTCTTCCCTTATCCAAGAAAAGGTATTTCTAGTTTGCATGGTCCAATCATTTATCCCGAAAATTTCTACAATAAAGTTAGGTAGGTTGATAATAGACTTCCCTAGCCACAATTCTGCTATTTACATTTACTGAAAAAATAAAATTTTTTTGTTGAAATATACATATACAAGGAATCCCTCATGGGTAAAAAGAGTAAAGTAAATACGACTTTGATTTGGTTATGATGTATAAGGTAAGAAAGATTAGAATTGGATCAGTGAATCAGTTTTTAGTCATTTATTGCATGATAAATCACTACAAGTGATGGAGATACACGATTTAAATAACGAAAGATCCAATATTTCAAAATTGTATCAAGAATGACCGGAAAGGTAGAAACTAGACCAGATAAAATTTGCTCATAATGAGCAAACCCAAAATCTTTGTAAATATAACCAATCATTAGTTCCCAACCGTGAGGCGAATGGAATCCGATACATAAATCAGTTAATAAAAGAATAGAAAAAGCTTTAATTGTATCACTTAAATTATATAGGAATTCTTGAACCCAAGAATTCAGAATAAAAAGCTTTTCCTTACCCCAAAAAGAATAACCACTTAGAATAACGAAAGATATTATATTTGTCGAGAAGTGCAAGATTGTATGGATACGATACTCATTGTGTATCTTGATGAATTGGATCGTTTCTTTGTGGATTCCTAGACGAAATTGTTGTAAATCGGTTTCTGGGCATTCCTTTATCATTTCATCCAGCTGGAATAGCTCCTCTAATTGTATGAATTTTTCTAGAACACTTTTTTCTTGAATATCATTCAAAAAGGTTTCGCATTGTCTAGTATTCCACCAATTAGTAATCCAAGTTTTCAAACTTTTATTACAGCAGAGAGAGATCAACCAGGGCAAAAAGACTATAGATGTAAAATAAAAAAAAGGAATGAATGCTTTCTTTTTTGCCATTTTGAATCTGTGAATTGTTAATGAACCTACCTCATTTGTTGATTCTATTAGATCTAATATTTCTATCGAGCATTAGTTTCTATTATAATTCGAATAGAATGTATTCAGCTTATGAATCCATTTTCTATTTTTCTTTTGATTCAATACTTAGTCTTTGCTTTGAATCTATAAAGAATACAAAAATAGACTCAGAATAGACTTCCAATTTGAATAAAAAAAAATTTTTTGTTTCTAGGATGTTATTTCGACTTTTTTCAATCAATACTAAAAGAACGTTTTCAAATTTCTATACGAAGAAACTCCTTTTCTATCAAATATATAAAAAAAACGAGCCTAAAAGAATAGATGAATGTTCAAAAAAAAAAAATAAATTATTTAGTTTTTTCTTCCTACTGCCAAAGCATTTAGTCTTTTAAAATTAATTCATTTCAAAAAACTTCAATTGGTACACGCAAGAAGTAAGCCAATTCCGCAGCTTTTTGCTCAATTTCTCGTGTAGTAAAATTCTCATCAGTACGAATTAAAGGAATAGCCCCTTGGCCTCGAATTTCCATATAAAGGACACGCCGAGCAGAAACACCCTCTTTAACTTCTATTCTGATGGACTGAATATCTTTCATAAGGAATCGTAAAAAGATGCGACGACTTTTTCCAGGAAATCCCCAACGAAAAATACGCACTATTCCTTCTTTTCGGTCGAAAAGATCATAACCACTACCCACATTCCACAAAATAGTGCACCACAAATAGCAACTAATAAAGAGACCTGCGATCCCATAGAAAGACATCACAATCCCTTGCGGAAAAAAAAGGATTTGCTGAGACGGAAATAACGATATAAAATTTCTACCAAGATAACTGGAAGTTCCAACCAATAAGAATCCTAATGAACCTAAAAATAGTATAAAGGCCCAGAAGAAATTACTTGTTTTTCGAGACCCCGTTATAAATTCTATCCATATAGATTCTGATCGCCAACTCATATATATTAGATCCAGTTATACAATTTTTTGGAATTGAGAAAATATGACTTTCCTTTTTTTTTCAAAGTGACTCTCATCAACTATTTTGTTGTGAACCTTTACCTTAGGAGTAATTCATAGAATTGTTTATATCTAAAATAATAACATCTCCTTCCTTTATATGATCCCCTATAGCTACATACATACAAATAAATACATTGACTTGAATTTCAAACATCGGCCCGATGATGATACATTTTTCAAAAGAGCGCTAATTTATTTACCCATATAATACGTTTACACATGCATAAGAGCTTTTTGTAAATTTATGTTTGTAGGAATCTGTGTGTTATACAATATTCTACCAAATGGGTCTTATCGAATCGAAGTTTTTAAAATAAAAAAAAAGGAGCGATACGATTAGGTCTCATCCGATCTAAAAAATCTTATTTTTTTGAATATGAAGAAATAAAGAAGCCATTGCAAGTGCCGGAAAGACTAGGCCTACTAAAGGCACAAAAATAGAGGGTAAGTTGTTGAAAGTTGTCATAAAATGGGTACCTCAATTTAATATTTGTACCTGTTATTGTTATATTCTGAATTCTAAAGATATATTAGAATATCTTGTATTTTTATTATTTCTATTATATATATTATATAATTATACTTAAGTATCTTTAAGTAAATATATATCTAATACAACTATACAACTTAATAGAAATAGAATAAAAAAAATAGGTACAAGAAGGGCCAAACTAAATAAATGGACTTATTCATCTTTCAAAATAAAATAGATGTATCATAATCCCCTTGTTAGATTTATGATTCTTTTTGTTCTTTTTGTCTTCTATTTCTATATAGTCATTAATAAAGAAAAATTTTTATTCCATTACAAATTTCTACAAAATTTATTAGAATCTGATCCAAAAATAGGGAGTTTTCGGGAAATGAAAAAAGATGGAAGACTCTCTATAGATCTGTATATATCTCTATTTGAGATATCTATACATATGCAAGCAAGAGAGGAAAATGAACTTTGTTTTATTTGTATAGTCGAATTTTAACTTCCCGAAAGCAAAAAATCACTTTTTATCTTGTTGATAGAGGTTTACTGAGTAGTAAATAAGAATAAAAAAAAGATTCTAAAAAAAAAATAAATTT